GAACAAAGAATAAAATAATTCTAACCAATATTCGCGATGCATGCGTTCTTGTACTTGTATTAGATTAGCTCCAAGGGTTCTTTCTTGACCTAATTACCTAATTAGAATTAGAAATATGAGGCTTTATTTTTTAATTTGATAATATAATATGGAAAGACAAAATGTAGAACCTATAAAAGAATAATAGGAATTACTAGTCTTAAAATCAAATAACGATTTTGTTTTTGGAGTGATCATGTGATTCTTTTTTTATTTGTATTCAAAATATTAATATTATTTGAATGAACTCACTAGTGACACTGAAATCTAATGAGTGAAAATTAAAGTCAAAAGGAAAAGGGGTTATTGTTCTAAGGTCACTACTCCGTCTAAACTAGAAACTGAATTCGATATAATTCAAAAAGAAACGATCAAAATGGAAATAATTTTCTTTATTCCATAGTGATTCAAAGAAAGTTTCATTTTGGAATGAAGTTACACAGTTCTTATTACTTATTAGTTTACTCAAGAATTGTTCAATGCATCCTTTGATTCGGAATCACAAGATAGGTAAATGTCACAGTTGATAAATCGATTTCTTTTTCTACTTCTGGTATTCTATCTTTGTTAGTGCCATCTATCATGATAATGGTTGATCAATCAAAACCTTTCAACCGGCCTTTTTAGTTATTCTCGTATCTGTCAAAAATGGAAAATTAGGTAAGTGTTTTATAAACATATGTATAAAAATATTTCATTTAGCCCCTTTATTTTATGTCTACCATAACTGGTTATTTCGGTTTTTTACTAGCGGCTTTAACTATAACCTCCGCTTTATTTATTGGTATGAGCAAGATACGACTTATTTGAAATTAATCCAATGAACAATTCATAAAAAGAAATCTTTCTGCAGGATTCCATATATTTTATAGTTCCTTACCCTGTGGCAATTGTTGATCATTGAGATTGATTAACAATTCAGATTCCTATTTAGGGATAGATATTACCTTTCGTTTTCCTCTTTCAAACAAATTGAAATGATTGAAGTTTTTCTATTTGGAATCGTATTGGGTCTAATTCCTATTACTTTGGCTGGATTATTTGTAACTGCCTATTTACAATACAGGCGTGGTGATCAATTGGACCTTTAATTAACATCTTTTTTTTGTTCTGATTGACCTCCTTTCTTTAATTCGCAGGAGGTCAAAGTCAGATTCCTGTTCAAGTTAGTGAAGTTATTTCAGTGTAGCTCGACCTAAAAAGAACAGAATCACGCTCTGTAGGATTTGAACCTACGACATTGGGTTTTGGAGACCCACGTTCTACCGAACTGAACTAAGAGCGCTTTTTTATTACAATTGAATAGATAAGACTCGACCGAAAGGGGAGCCTTTTGTAACCTCAATACATCTTGCATGCATATACTATGATATATTGAGTAGCATAAAATGCACAATTATTATGTCGAATTTGAATCGATCTCAATTGATTTATCCTTGCTACTAATAGAAAAAGTAATACAAATAGCTAGGGATGACAGGATTTGAACCCGTGACATTTTGTACCCAAAACAAACGCGCTACCAAGCTGCGCTACATCCCTTTCAATTTACAGTGTCATTGTAGAGAATCCTTGTCTTCTTTTCCATATTGTTATGTCATCTATTGATATATGTGATATATGCAATTTATCTTTTTATTTATTCTTTTTGGTCTCATTTCATATAACATAGAATAATAATATAAAAGACTTCTATCCATATGAAACTCATTGTAAAAAAAAAAAAATGAATTGTTTTCGGGAATGCTCAGGGACATAGTTTTCCATTTTAAGAGAAAGAAAATTTATATACCAAATCTTTGTACATTGCAATTTGAATTAGGAATTCCGCATATAAATACAAGCATTCCTTAACTACATATATATCTGATCATATATGTATTACCATTATGTATTTCAATAAAGAAGGAGGATTTTCAATGCGAGATCTAAAAACTTATCTTTCCACGGCACCGGTACTAAGTACTCTATGGTTTGGATCTTTAGCAGGTCTATTGATAGAGATCAATCGCTTTTTCCCCGATGCGTTGATATTCCCCTTTTTTTCATTCTAGTTATTGATATCGAAAGGGGTGAAGAAGATTAGAGATACAACTCCTCTCCCCTTCTTTTCTCCCTTTTATTTTGAATTCAAAATAGGGGAGGAAGGAGAAAAAATGCCTTGAGTGAATCAAGAATTGAAAGGAGGTTCATGGCCAAAGGTGGAAAAGGTGCCCGAATAACGGTTATTTTGGAATGTACTAGTTGTATTCGAAAAGGCCTTAATAAGGAATCAACAGGTGTTTCCAGATATGTTACTCAAAAGAATCGACACAATACGCCGAGTCGATTGGAATTGAGAAAATTCTGTCCCTATTGTTTCAAACATACGATTCATGGGGAGGTAAAGAAATAAATTAAATAAGCGGTCATCTGGACAGGAAAAAATGACATCATTATAGAATATATAATGTTCTATATATAACATATAACAACATATAACAAATATAAATAAATACTATTTCTCGAATTCATTTTAATCTAACCGAAATAGGATTTTCGGGATAAGGAATAAACAAACTATGGATAAATCCAAACGAACCTTTCTTAAATCCAAGCAATCTTTTCAGAGGCGGTTGCTCCCAATCCAATCGGGAGATCGAATTGATTATAGAAACATGAGTTTAATTAGTCGATTTATTAGTGAACAAGGAAAAATATTATCTAGAAGAGTGAATAGATTGACCTTGAAACAACAACGATTGATTACTATTGCTATAAAACAAGCTCGTATTTTATCTTCGTTACCCTTTCTTAATAATGAGAAACAATTTGAAAGAGCTAAATCGGCCACTAGAACTATCGGTCTTGGAACCATAAAAAAATAGGCTTACTCTTCAATTAAATCAAAATGACCATCCGAACTCAAACGCGGATTGATGTCTTATTCGAGAATTCAAACTTGAGTGTCGTAAGAAAAAATCGAAAACCAAATCTTTTTTTATTGAACGTGTTCGTTCATTTTGAATACTTTAGATTCGCATATTTTAATCCTATTTTAGGATACTATACTAATCCACTTTCCCGGAGTTCTTTCTCCGGGGACTTCCGTTTAAACCATTCCGTCGTATTTTTTCCACTCTCGTTATTTTATGATTTCATTCAAAATCATATAAAGACAATTCCTATTTGATATAGCTATTTGTGCCAGTATTTTACGATTAAGAAGCAATTGCCTCTTATGCAGATCGTGTATTAACTTACTATAACTATAGGATACCCTATTCCCGCGAATTACTGCGTTTATCCGAGCGATCCACAAACGACGAAAATTCCTTTTTTGTCTATCTCTATCCCGATGGGCCGAAACCAAAGCTCTTATTTTCTGTTGAGTAATAGTTCGAGTAAGCCTTGAATGAGCTCCTCGAAAACTTGATGCAAATAAACGCATTTTTATTCTGCGTCTTCGAGCTATATATCCTCGTCTAATTCTGGTCATTGACTAAATGAAACTTTGAGGAATAACTAATGAATTTCTTTTCTTTTAGTTATTCTTTTCCCCCGGCCATTAATAACAAAACGGATTTTTCCAATGTATAAAATAAAAATTCCAACAGCTTTTGCTACTATAACCTTCCGTTCCCAACCATGATATTATTTTCTTTTTTTTTACCAATTTTGCCTCAAAAAATAAGAAATGGTATTGATATTCGGTGTAAAAAAATATATAAATGGATAAAGAAATGGTGGGTTCCATCGTTTCTATGGTTATTTATTAAACGGTGAGGTCCTCTCTATACACCGGAGCCCCTTACCCTTCATTTAATATTTGAAGAGGGTTATTGGTAACTTGTACAGTTCAATTCTTTGGCTCTACCTATTAATTATCCAGTAAGAGATCTTTCACAACGAGATCTATCTATATAGTAACGGTATTTAAATTGAATTATGAAGGTTAGCTGGGTAGCTGACCCTGTTAGTCCGTCCGTTCTTGCAAGAGTGAGAGCCTAATCTTTTTGACTTTTAAACAGGATTTACCCCGCTTAATGGAATAACCATTTGCTACCAATGGGGAATTGCTTCTTAAAGTGAGATGATTGGGTTTGCACCAACGTAAAACCATAAATTTAATACGCAAAGGGATATGATAGATTTTTTTATTTTTAGATAGTGGATGGAGTTTCTCTATTCTATCCTAGTCATTGGTACTGATCATTGATACTGGAAACTCCTTTTCTTGTGTCCCAGACTATGTATGATCTGAACGAGTCGCACATACACCCTAGTACATGTTCCTCGGCGCTGAGGACATCCCCGAAGAGCGGGGGATTTCGTGACATTTCGAATCGGCTGTCTTGTGTTTCTAATAAGTTGTTTAATAGTTGGCATGCTGAATCGTATCCATAATGAGCTGGTTTAGATCGATCCTAACCGGATGATTGTGAATTACTTCTAGTTAATTAGTTAATATAATTGTAAACCTAGTAAAAAGATAAAATCTCAAATCATGGAATTGTTGTGTGAAATCCCGGCTATTTTCATTCAGCTGCTACACGATCAACAATTCCATGAGCTTGGGCTTCTGTTGCTGACATAAACGCATCCCTTTCCATGTCTTCAAATACAACCCATAAAGGTTTGCCCGTTCGTTGTGCATAAACCTGTGTAATGGTTTCGCGCATTTTCATTAGTTCTTCCGCTTCCAGGATAAATTCTACTGTTTGTGCCTGAAAATAAGCACTACCAGGTTGATGGATCATTACCCTGATGATATGACATAATATAATAAATAGTTCCTCTATTTCTCATGATGAGGCAAAGAAATAAGATAAAGAATAAGAAGAAAAAAAAAAAGATAAAATTGAACAACCGTACAGGCATCTTTTGCACATTGCATACGGCTCTATAATGGAATTGACTTTTATTTTACTTTCCATTGAGAAAAGATAAAAATAGGATTTATCATATCCAAATCAATAAATTTTCCAATTACCATCCTTACTTTCTTTTGCCGAGTCAAAAAAAAAATACTATGATGGATCCGTTGCTTTATATATTTATTTCGTCTTTGATTGAGCAATCCCAAAGTTTCTTTTTGATCCAATCAGGAAATAAATATTCTTTTTTTTGTGTTCTTTCAGAACATATTCAGAACATAAAGTAAGAGCCTTCCGGTGTGAAAACAAAAAAGTTTGTGACGCTGAAATGGACTCCCGATAGAGAAAACCGGAACTATCCTTTACTTTATCTCATACTACTCTTTCGATACATAATCTAATGTTTTGAAAAAAAGAATACAAAAATTTTCTCATATCGAATTCAAAGTGCCATGCTATTATTACTTAATATTCCTATTTCATATGGCGAAGGCATAGTTTTCTTTTTTCTATCAAATCAAATAAAAAACTCATTGGCGCCAAGCGTGAGGGAATGCTAGACGTTTGGTAATCACTCCGCCGACCAAGAGAAAGGATCCCATTGAAGCGGCTAATCCCATGCATATTGTTTGTACATCCGGTCGCACAAATTGCATAGTATCATAAACGGCGATTCCGGGCATTACCCATCCTCCAGGAGAATTTATAAATAAATAAAAATCCTTGTTATCATTTTCTATACTGAGATATACCATAAGGCAAATAAGTTGATTCGAGATGTCACTATCAATTGCTTGACCTAAAAAAAGTAATCTTTCTCGATAAAGTCGGTTGATTAGGATAAAATTGTATCCCCCTTAGGAACCGTACATGCATCTTTTGTTGCATACGGTTCAAAAAATATGGACAAAAATCAATGTTTAGATTCTAGTCCCCTTTCTTTTTTCATAGCGGGTTCCTTCGTTCTTCCCTCTTTCAGATGAGTTTTAGATCCCTTTCCTATAATATAAACAAAAATTCGCTGAGCTTATCGAACTAACTTTTCATTGATGTATTGTTTCACCGATATCTAATCCAAATCACGATGTCATTTTCTTGTTCCTGAATGGGCCTTTGCAATTCTTTCTGTTAGGTTTATGCTCTACTCCGGGTAAAGATTTGCCAGATTTTGATTTGCATATATAGGGCAAATGCCCCTAATACCACTTCTTTTTTTGTTACGACTTCCCTTTTTTCAATTTCGTTCATTCATGCCTTCCGCCGAATACGAATATTTGACGTATTCGTCATATTATTCGATTGATTAAGAATTTCAAAGTACTCTCCTATTTATAAATAGGAATCCTTTTTTTTTTTATTATGATCCAAATAAAATAGTAATAGTAATAATAGATATATTTCCAATTCGGTTTTTATAAACGGAGCCTGGATACTTCATTTTATTGGTCCAACCAAGTCAACCATAATTTTTTTTTATTAATAATATTAATAATATTAATTTGAATATTCCCCCCCAAAAAAAGGGATCAAATTGTACTTCACGCTCCAAATTTTGATGATTCAATCTATCTTTTTGGGGTGAAACAGAGGATATCTCGATCGTGAGAGAGAACGGGGAAATACCATATGACCCAAGATATCTGACAAGTCGCACTATATGTCAACCCAAGTTGAATAGCCCTCTCCAGGAACTCGAAAAGGTACTCTTGGAACACCAATAGGCATTAAATGAAATAAAAATGAAGTACTGTATTTCACTTTGATGTGGAAACGTAAAAATAGGTTTATTGTCTTCATAATATTGGTCCCTATCATATTTTATCCATAGATTCGAACAGTTCAGAAAGAGAAAAATAAAAGAAGACAAAATGAATCCGAATAAATAAAGTAACATTCTTATGTTATGAATAGGCCCTTCTAATGATGAACAGGTATGGATCCATTCGCGCATAGACAGTGGTATTAACCCACCATTGCATATTGGTACTTATCGGGTATAAAATAAATCTGCCTCTCTTTGTTCCTACGAACAGAATGGTTTCATTATTACTAACAGAATACCAACAGAATAGAACAAAATGAACCCTTCCTTCGAGATAATCCACTGAGAGGGCGAGGTACGTAGTATAGTCTTTTCCAATGCAATAAAGTTACATAGTGTCTATTTTTCTTTGATAAAGAGGTATTTCCATGGGTTTGCCTTGGTATCGTGTTCACACTGTCGTATTGAATGATCCCGGTCGGTTGCTTTCTGTCCATATAATGCATACAGCCCTAGTTTCTGGTTGGGCTGGTTCAATGGCTCTCTATGAATTAGCAGTTTTTGATCCCTCTGACCCCGTTCTTGATCCAATGTGGAGACAGGGTATGTTTGTTATACCCTTCATGACTCGTTTAGGAATAACCAATTCATGGGGTGGTTGGAGTATCACAGGGGGTACTATAACGAATCCGGGTATTTGGAGTTACGAAGGCGTGGCCGGAGCGCATATTGTATTTTCGGGTTTGTGCTTCTTGGCAGCTATCTGGCATTGGGTATACTGGGATCTAGAAATCTTTTGTGATGAACGTACAGGAAAACCTTCTTTGGATTTGCCCAAGATCT